TACACCCAGATATATCTTATGTAACAATCTATCTTATAGGGTTTACATAGACTCATAATTGCTATTATAATTGAAATCGAGAAGTCTAAAAAAAACGGATTAGTTATGTATATATATCGTTATTTTCTTATGTCATTAAGGAAACACTATTTTAGATACAAATCCGGGAATATTTAGTGAATTCACAGTCGATAGTTAATGGTTCCATTTTTTTTTTCGGAAAGATATTAAGGAAAAAGGAATTCAAGATAAGATAAAAGTAATAAAAGTCTAAAAAAGGGGGAATATTTTCATCTATTTTGTATCAGTTTGGCGGCATGGCCGAGTGGTAAGGCGGGGGACTGCAAATCCTTTTTCCCCAGTTCAAATCCGGGTGTCGCCTGATCAACACAAGACTAAAAAATCCTTAGTCTCTTCTACTGATATAACGCAACGAATTATTGTCCAAGGGGGGCGGCTTTTGATACTTCTTTGATTCTAAACATCTGTAAAGGGCTGTAAATCCTTGCGACAAGGATTCGCAAAAAAAAAAATAAAAAAATTCTTTTCTATTCAGTAACCTTAGTCCTAGTCAAGACTAGACTAGTTTACGATTGTTTAAAAGACAGAAACAGAATCGGGAGAGGGGATCAAATGGGGAATGGAGGTCTGTGATTGTGATGGATAGCGATCCGTCTTGATTCCCTATTTTTATGCCTTTTATTTAGGAAGGGCGACAAAATAAACACTGGATATTTTATTATCTTACATGTTCTATTAGTAACATCCCCTCGATACTTGGAAGGGCATCACTACCTGTTGTTATTTTGCTTGGGCTTAATGTTTCCCGATTCTACTAGAAATCATATTAAGAATAAATGGGTTTAGTGAATTAGTTCATCAATAGTGTTGGTGCAGAACACCCCCCCTTTTTTTTGACTCTGCACCATCGATTCCACTATTATTAGTGAGCAATAATAGAATAATTCCTGCATATTCATAGAGATAGGGGACACAAGTCACATGGATATAGTAAGTCTCGCTTGGGCTGCTTTAATGGTAGTCTTTACATTTTCCCTTTCACTCGTAGTATGGGGAAGAAGTGGACTCTAAGGGTACTACGAAATTGAGTTCGCTTTTTTAACTATCTAATACTAAAAAAAAAGAGTATGGTAGAAAGAAAAGAGTCATATATTTCTTTCTACCATACTATCGGATCTCATAGAATATTGCGGATTCTAGTCCTTCATTTAAGACGAAAAAGAAAAAAGGGAATCCTTGCTAAGAACTCCGAAGTCAAGTTTCATTCAAATTAATTATTTTGACTGACTGTTTTTACATATATGATAAGTAAAAAAGCAGTAGGGACTAGAATGAACAGTGCAGTAGCAATAAATGCAAGAATATTTACTTCCATAATCTCATCTTTCGTTTTTTTTACTTCACAATAACTCGGGATTTAATCCCATAGAGATGATAAACCTTTCGCCTGTAAATTCAATGGGATGAATTACATCTCGATGATAATGATATTGACTCGGCCCAATATGGTGACTAACAATATCTGAGCTAGCAAATCGATTCACCGTCCAGAATTGAATAGTATAACATAGGAAGATCTTTTATCCATACCGAATCTTTCTAATCAAATAAAAAATTCTTTTTTTTTTTTCATTCTTTTTCTAAAAAAAAACTATAGCCTTCCGGTAACTGCGTTTCCGCTTCCATTGGTTACAAATACAAACAAAGAATCGAGGGGAAATGGAAAGAAGGACAGAGTTAAGTTCTAAATTCTGCTCCGTTTTTTTTTTTTTAATGATCTCAAAATTATGCTCCTTATCCCTCTTTCATCGCCCCTTTCATAGAAAAGTAAAAGTTTTTATTGGGTCTGTCGGGACTGACGGGGTTCGAACCCGCAGCTTCCGCCTTGACAGGGCGGTGCTCTGACCAATTGAACTACAATCCCCAAAAAATAAAAATAAGGTGTTATGGATTAATTTAATCCTTTTGTTATTGCCAAAACGATTGAGAATCCATCGTTCAATGAACAAAAAGAGTCTTTTCGGTTCTTTGCTCTTTTCTTTAGACTTACAGATCGTGATATGAATCTAGATTATTAAAAAGATCAGAATTTATGAGAACAAAAAAGAGGGGTATATCTGAAAGTTTGTTTCTTATTCTTTCTATAGCTAGCTATAGGATTATATAATTTGATCTTGGCTCAGCGAATCCTTGGGCCGAGCTGGATTTGAACCAGCGTAGGCATATTGCCAACGAATTTACAGTCCGTCCCCATTAACCGCTCGGGCATCGACCCCGGACAAATCAATTCTCAATCTATTGATAATCCATGATCAACTTCCTTTCGTATTACCCTACCCCCAGGGGAAGTCGAATCCCCGCTGCCTCCTTGAAAGAGAGATGTCCTGAACCACTAGACGATGGGGGCATGCTTGCCCGAACGCCATCATACTATGCTCATAGTATGAACAGTTTGTTGAAATTGTCAATATAAGGATAA